TTTTTATTATGGATCTACTACCAGAAATTCAATGCGTAATCTCAGCATTCAATGTGTATTCCTGAATAATCTAATTTTTCAATTATTCAACCATTTCATTTTACCAAGTTCAACGTTAGCCAGATTAGTCAACATTTATATGTTTCGATGCAACAACAAGATGTTATTTGTAACAAGTAGTTTTGTTGGTTGGTTAATTGGTCACATTTTATTCATGAAATGGGTTGGATTGGTATTATTCTGGATACGGCAAAATCATTCTATTCGATCTAATAAGTACCTTGTGTCAGAATTGAGAAATTCTATGGCTCGAATCTTTAGTATTCTCTTATTTATCACCTGTGTCTACTATTTAGGCAGAATGCCGTCGCCTATTGTCACTAAGAAACTGAAAGAAACCTCAGAAATGGAAGAAAGCGATGTAGAAACAACTTCCGAAACGAAGGAGACTAAACAGGAACAAGAGGGATCCGCCGAAGAAGACCCTTCCCTTTGTTCGGAAGAACAGGAAGATCCGGTTTACGAAGATTCTTATCTTGATACCTATCAAGATAATTGGGAATTGGGAAGACTTAAAGAAGAGAAAAATGAAAAGACTTATTTCTGCTTTGAAAAACCTCTTGTGACTTTTCTTTTCGATTATAAACGATGGAATTGTCCATTGCGATATATAAAAAATGATCGGTTTGAAAATGCTGTACGAAATGAAATGTCACAATATTTTTTTTATACATGTCCAAGTAATGGGAAACAAAAAATATCTTTTACGTATCCACCCAGTTTATCGACTTTTTCGGAAATGATAGAACGAAAAATGTCTTTGTACACGACAAAAAAATTATCCCATGGAGACCTGTATAATTATTGGGTTTATACCAATGAACAAAAAAAATGCAACTTGAGCAATGAATTAATAAGTCGAATAAAAGCTCTAGAAAAAGAAAAAAAAGAAAAGGGATTTCTTGCTCTAGATATGCTCGAAAAAAGGACTAGATTTTGCAATCATAAGAATGAAAAAGAATGCTTGACCAAAGCATATGATCCTTTATTGAGCGGACCATGCCGTGGAGCAATAAAAGACTTTGATTTACATACAATCATAAATGATTTTTTCCCTTATATGGAGGATTCCATAAAAAGTCTTTGGATAAATAAGATCCATGGGCTACTTCCTAATAATTTCCGAGAATTTGAACATCAAAAGAATTCACTTGGTGGTGGTAAATCATTTTTAAATTATATCGGTAATTCCTTAACTTCATTTTCTTTTGAATTCACACCCAATTTTTCTTTTAAAAACTGTTCTTTATTGGCAGAACAAAGAAAAATTGATTCAGAAAGTCAAGCAAAATCTTTGAAATTTGTATTCGATATAATGACAATTGATCAAAATGATCAAACAACTAGAAATGAATCTATTGGAATAGAAGAAATCAGTAAAAAGGTTTCTCAATGGTCATATAAATTGACCAATTTTCTGGAAGAACTGGAGGAAGAAAATGAGGAAAAATCGATGGAAGATATTGAAATTCGTTCAAGAAAAGCCAAACACGTGATAATTTATACTGATAATGAGGATTATACCAATTTTTTTACTTTTACTAATAATACTAGTAATAGTGATCAAACAGAAGATGTGACTTTGATACGCTACTTGCAACAATCGGATTTTCGTAGGGATATAATAAAAGGATCCATGCGTACTCAAAGACGTAAAACAGTTATTTGGAAAATGTTTCAAGCAAATGTGCATTCCCCGCTTTTTTTGGATCGAATAGACAAAACATTTTTTTTTTCTTCTTTTGATATCTCTGAAATGATGAATCTCATTTTTAGGAATTCGGTCGAGAGAGAACCGGAATTGAAAATTTCCAATTTTGAGGAGGAAGGGACAAAAGAAAAGAAAAAAAACGAGGGGAAAAAAGAGGAAAATGAACGGACAACAACATCAGAAATTTGGGATAACATTATATTTGGTCAAGCAATAAGAGGTTCAATGTTAATAACCCAGTCTTTTCTTAGAAAATACATTGTATTGCCTTCATTGATAATAGCGAAAAATATTGGCCGTATATTATTACACCAATTGCCCGAGTGGTATGAGGATTTTAAGGAATGTGAGAGAGAAAGACATGTTAAATGCACCTATAATGGTGTTCAATTATCGGAAAGAGAATTTCCCCAAAATTGGTTAACAGAGGGTATTCAGATAAAGATTCTATCTCCTTTCTATCTTAAACCTTGGCGAAGATCTAAAATACGATCTCATCATAGAGATCCAATGAAAAAAAAAGGAAAAAAAGAAGATTTTTGTTATTTAACAGTTTTGGGAATGGAAACAGAAGTTCCTTTTTGTTCTCCCCGAAAACGACCTTCTTTTTTTAAACCCATTTATAAAGAACTCCTAAAAAAAATTAGAAAAGGAAAAAAGAATTCTTTTTTCCTTCCAAAAGTTTTTAAAGAAAAAAAAAAATGGGTTATCGAAATAGTTCTAGTTATAAAACAAAAAATGAAGGAAAAAGTAAACCCCATTTTCTTATTTGAATCGAGGAAGGTAAAAGTATATAAACCGAATGAAAATGTAAGAGATTCTAAAATAAATAATAAGATTATTCGCGAATCAACCATTCGAATTCGATCCATGAATTGGGCAAATTACTCACTCATAGAAAAAAAAATAAAGGATCTTGCTGATAGAACAGTCACAATCAGGAATCAAATAGAACTAGAACTAGAACGAATCACAAAAGACAAGAAAAAAATAGTTCTAACTTGTGATGATAAAAAATCGGAATCACAGAAACATATTTTGCAGATATTTAAAAGAAAAAAGATCCGATTTATACGTAAATTCAATTATTTTATGAAATCATTCATTGAAAAAATATACATAGATATCTTTCTACGTATGATTACTATTTTTAGGATCAATGCACAACTTTTCCTTGAATCAATAAAAAAAATTATCACAAAATCGATTTACAACGATGAAACAAATCGAAAAGGAATTGATGAAACAGATCAAAATACAATGAACTTTATTTCGACTATAAAAAAATCGTTTTCTAATACTAATATCAGTAATAATAATTCAAATATTTATTATTATTATAATTATGATTTATCCTACTTGTCCCAAGCATATGTATTTTACAAATTATCACAAACCCAATTACTTAACAAGTATCACTTGAGACCTGTACTTCAATATACCAGGACCCATTCTTTTATTAAGGATAAAATCAAGGATTATTGTATGACACGAGGAATATTTGATTCCAAATCAAAGCAAAAGAAAATTTATAAGTCTGGAAAAAATGAATGGAAAAACTGGTTAAAGGGCCATTATCAATACAATTTATCTCAGACAAAATGGTCTCGATTAGTACCTCAAAAATGGCGAAATAGAATCAACCAACGCTCTATGATTCAAAATAAAAACTCAATTAAATTTGATTCACATAAAAAAGAAAAAGACCAATTAATTCATTACATGAAGCAAAATTACTATGCGATGGCAGTGGATTCATTGACGAGTCAAAAAGAAAAATTTAAAAAACACTACAGATATTCTCTTTTATCACATAAATATATGAATTATGGGAATAGGAAGGACTCATATATTTATGAATCAACATTACAAGTAAAAGGAGACCAAGAAATTCCATACAATTTCAATACACTGAAACCCGAATCATTTTATGTATTGGTAAGTATACCTATTAGTAATTATCTAGAAAAGGAATATATTATTGCTACACATAAAAATCTGGATAGAAAATATTTTGATTGTAGAATTCTCCCTATTTGTCTTAGAAAAAATATCGACATTGAGACCTGGACCAATACGCATATCAGCACCAAAATTGAGAAAAATACTAAGACTGAAAACAAAATTCTCAAAAAATGGAAAAAAAAAGATATTTTTTCTCTTAAAATTAATCAAGGAATTAAACCATCCAATAAAAAAAGTGCTTTTTTTGATTGGATGGGAATGAATCAAGAAAAGGTTTATCGTACCATATCAAAATCAAATCTGGAACCCCAGTTGTTCCCAGAATTTGTGCCACTCTTTGATGCATATAGGATTAAACCATGGATCATACCAATCAAATTTCTTCTTTTTAATTTGTATTTCTATGAAAATATTAGTAAAAATAAAAAAAAAAATCTTCAGATATTACCTAATCAAGAAGAATATCTTAAATTAGAAAATTTCAACCAAGAAAAAAACGAACAACAGGAACAAGAAAATCTTGGAGTTGAAGACAATTACGCGAGATTAGACATTAAAAAAGGTAAAAAGAAAAAACAATCCAAGAAAAAGAAGGAAGCAGAACTAGAATTATTCCTGAATAAATATTTCCTTTTTCAATTAAGATGGGATGACTTCTTGAATCAAAATATGATCAATAATTTCAAGGTATATTGTCACCTACTTAGACTGATAAATCCAAGGAAAATGACTATATCCACGATTCAAAGAGGAGAGATACGTCTGAATGAACTGCTAACTCACAAAGATCTAGCTATTACAGAATTGATAAAAAGGGGAGTATTGATTGTCGAACCGATTCGTTTATCTATAAAAAGGGATGGAAAATTTATTATATATCAAACCCTAGGTATTTCATTGATCGATAAAATGAAGCACCAAACTAACAGAAAATGTATAAAAAAAAGATATGTTGATAAGAAGAATTTTGATAAATCCGTTGCAAGGCACGGCAATATACTTGTGAATGGAGACAAAAGTAATTATGATTTCTTTGTTCCTGAAAATATTCTATCTCCTAGACGTCGTAGAGAATTGAGAATTCTAATTTGTTTTAATTCTCGTAATTGGAATTTTGTGGATAGAAATCTAGTATTTTGCAATGAAAGCAACATAAGAAACTCTGGAAAATTTTTGAATGAGGACAAGCATTTTAATACTAATACAGATACAAATAAATTCATTAAATGCAAATTGTTTCTTTGGCCCAATTACCGATTAGAAGATTTAGCTTGTATGAATCGCTATTGGTTTAATACCAATAATGGCAGCCGTTTCAGTATGTTAAGGATATATATGTATCCACGATTCAGAATTTGTTAATAGTATATTTCCTATATATCTGTGATATTTTTCGGTAGATGAAAGCCGAAAGATATACATATACGCTGTATTACATTCTGGTACATGACACGGATTTAATGGCGTATCAACTCAATTGAATCTAGGACGAAATCGGCAGAATCCTTGAATGTAGAAATGTATTTTCTCTTTCTTTTCTATTCTATCCAAATCAAATTGAAAATTTGATTTGGATAGAATAGAAAAAAATAGGAAAAAATCCAAATTTTTGTGTGTACTAGATTAAAATAACTGGCATAAAGATTATTATTTTTATTTTTCCTGATCGATTCGGTAAAGTAAAATAAATCCATGGGAAAGAAAAAAAGATAGAAAATTTTTTTTATGATCAAAAATTCATTCATCTCAGTTATTTCACAAGAAGAAAAAGAAGAAAACAAAGGTTCTGTTGAATTTCAAGTATTAAGTTTCACCAGTAAGATACGTAGACTTACTTCACATTTGGAATTGCACAAAAGAGATTTTTTATCCCAAAGAGGTCTACGAATAATTCTGGGAAAACGTCAACGGCTCCTGGCTTATTTGTCAAAGAAAAATAGAGTCCGTTATAAGAAATTAATGGATCAGTTGGATATTCGGGAACCAAAAACTCGTTAATTTAATCGTTTGAATTTTTTTTTTAATAGTTATTTTATTAGTATTAGATTTTTCATTTTGATGAACCTCGTTTTGAGGAATTCGTGGAATAATGAATTAAGGAAGAAAAAATATGACTATACCGGCTACAAGAAAAGATCTCATGATAGTCAATATGGGCCCTCACCACCCATCAATGCATGGTGTTCTTCGACTGATCGTTACTCTCGATGGTGAAGATGTTATTGATTGTGAACCCATATTGGGATATTTACACAGAGGAATGGAAAAAATAGCAGAAAACCGAACAATTATACAATATCTTCCTTATGTAACACGTTGGGATTATTTAGCTACTATGTTCACAGAGGCAATAACGGTAAATGCACCAGAACAATTGGAAAATGTTCAAGTACCTCAGAGAGCCAGTTATATCAGAGTAATTATGCTGGAGCTGAGCCGTATAGCTTCTCATTTGTTATGGCTTGGACCTTTTATGGCGGATATAGGTGCACAGACTCCTTTTTTCTATATTTTCAGAGAGAGAGAATTGTTATATGACCTATTCGAAGCCGCCACAGGTATGCGAATGATGCATAATTATTTCCGCATCGGAGGAGTAGCTGCTGATCTACCTCATGGCTGGATAGATAAATGTTTTGATTTCTGCGATTATTTTTTAACAGGAGTTGTTGAATATCAAAAACTTATTACACGGAATCCCATTTTTTTGGAACGAGTTGAAAGAGTGGGCATTATTGGTGGAGAGGAAGCAATAAATTGGGGTTTATCAGGACCGATGTTACGAGCTTCTGGAATCCAATGGGATCTTCGTAAAGTTGATCATTATGAATGTTACAATGAATTCGATTGGGAAGTCCAATGGCAAAAAGAAGGAGATTCATTAGCTCGTTATTTAGTACGAATAGGTGAAATGGGGGAATCTATAAAAATTATTCAACAGGCTCTAGAAGGAATTCCTGGAGGTCCCTATGAGAATTTAGAAGTCCGACGCTTTGATAGAGCAAAAAATTCCGAATGGAATGATTTTGAATATAGATTTATTAGTAAAAAACCTTCACCCAATTTTGAATTGTCGAAACAAGAACTTTATGTCAGAGTAGAAGCCCCAAAAGGAGAATTAGGAATTTATTTGATAGGGGATAATAGCATTTTCCCCTGGAGATGGAAAATTCGTCCACCCGGTTTCATCAATTTGCAAATTCTTCCTCAGCTAGTTAAAAGAATGAAATTGGCTGATATCATGACGATACTAGGTAGTATAGATATCATTATGGGAGAAGTTGATCGTTGAAATGATAATTGATACGACAGAAGTACAAGCTATCAATTCTTTTTCTACATCGGAATCCATAAAAGAAATCTATGGACTCATATGGATGTTTGTATCCATTTTTACCCTTATATTTGGAATCATAATAGGGGTACTAGTAATTGTGTGGTTAGAAAGAGAAATATCTGCAACGATACAACAACGTATTGGGCCTGAATATGCTGGTCCGTTGGGAATTCTTCAAGCTCTAGCGGATGGGACTAAATTACTTTTTAAGGAGGACCTACTCCCATCTAGAGGAGATATTCGTTTGTTTAGTGTCGGACCGTCTATAGCGGTCATATCAATTCTACTAAGTTATTTAGTAATTCCTTTTGGATACCGCCTTGTTTTAGGTGATCTCAGTATAGGTGTTTTTTTATGGATCACCATTTCAAGTATTGCCCCTATTGGGCTTCTTATGTCAGGATATGGATCGAATAATAAATATTCTTTTTCAGGTGGTCTACGAGCTGCTGCTCAATCTATTAGTTATGAAATACCATTAACTCTATGTGTGTTATCAATATCTCTACGTGTGATTCGTTGGAATATGAACTTTTACCTCTTTCCTAGAAATAAATAAAGAAAAGAGGTTGAATGTATTGAATAGATATTTTTTTTTATTCATCGATGAGTTAAACCAGATAGTTATATGAGTGAAACAAAACAGCTTATAAATTTGCAGTAAGAAGAGAAAATCTCATTCCCTATGTACAAGAATGAAATTAAAGTAAACATAAGCAGCGTAAACTGTTTACCCCAAGATTGAGGTTCTTTGATTAGTCATCATATCTTGAAGCGGGTGCAAAAGATCAACTGTATGGAGTTTCCACTACTGCCTTGTATGTATTAACATACCGGGGATCAATCAAAAATCGGTGGACAGTTAGGAACACCAAGGTACACAAAGGATTAGTAATGGGGATAATGTAAGGTATCAACAAACGAGATATTTCTGCATAAAACGAATCATAATAAGGGCTTTAAGTTGGTAGAAATGATCAAGAAGTATCTCCCTACGATTCCGATCTCGAGTATGCTCCTATTCACTGATTAAAGAAATGACTATCAAGAACGAATTAATCCTTTATTTTTTTTTTCTAAATACCTTCTTCTGAGACAGAAGAACAGGAACAAAAGAAATGGAATGCAATAATCGAATGAATGAATAAAAATTTTTATAAAATAAAAAAAAAAAGATCTTTATTTATTCTTTCTTTCCTATATCCGTATTCATACATACGGAATTCTTATCATTATTCATGAACTAATGCCTATATATATATTGATAACGAATATTTTATTGAAAGATTAAGTTATTACCGAACAAAGAAAAATTATCATTATCATTATAAGGATGAGATCAATTCGGAAGCACTTTTTTTCTTATTCTAGCGGACAGAATTCCATTGGTCTAATTTGGGACTCTCCGATGTATCTTTATTCGATCTATCCGGGTGAAAATACCGAACCAGTCCTTACATTTATTTGTGGCCATAGAGGAGCCGTATGAAGCTGAAGTTTCATGTACGGTTTTGTAATAGCGATGGGAACAGTGATGTTATTATCGACTATGATTATCTAATAGTTCAAGTACAGTTGATATAGTTGAAGCACAGTCAAAATATGGTTTTTGGGGGTGGAATCTGTGGCGTCAACCTATAGGGTTTATTGTTTTTCTAATTTCTTCTCTAGCCGAATGTGAGAGATTGCCATTTGATTTACCGGAAGCAGAGGAGGAATTAGTAGCAGGTTATCAAACCGAATATTCAGGTATAAAATTCGGTTTATTTTATATTGCTTCTTACCTAAATCTATTACTTTCTTCATTATTTGTAACAGTTCTTTACTTAGGTGGGTGGAATTTTTCTATTCCGTACATATCTATTCCTGAACTTTTCGGAATAAATAAAATGGCCGGAGTTTTTGGAATTACAATTGGTATCTTTATTACATTAGCTAAAGCTTATTTGTTTCTGTTCATTCCTATCACAACAAGGTGGACTTTGCCTAGGATAAGAATGGACCAGCTATTAAATCTTGGATGGAAATTTCTTTTACCTATTTCTTTAGGTAATCTATTATTGACAACTTCTTCCCAACTTGTTTCACTATAAATAAGAAAATACGATAATGATATTCCAGATTCATAACCTCTTTCAAACAAGAGAAAGAAACATCAATTTATTCCTGGATATTTACAATATGTTCTCTATGGTGACTGGGTTCATGAATTATAGTCAACAAACAATACGAGCTGCAAGGTATATTGGTCAAAGTTTCGTAATTACCTTATCCCACACAAATCGTTTACCTATAACTATTCAATATCCTTATGAAAAATCGATCACATCAGAGCGTTTCCGTGGTCGAATCCACTTTGAATTTGATAAATGTATTGCTTGTGAAGTATGTGTTCGTGTATGCCCGATAGATCTACCCGTTGTTGATTGGAGATTTGAAAGAGATATTAAAAAAAAACAATTGCTTAATTATAGTATTGATTTTGGGGTCTGTATATTTTGTGGTAATTGTGTCGAGTATTGTCCAACAAACTGTTTATCAATGACCGAAGAATATGAACTTTCTACTTCTGATCGTCACGAATTGAATTATAATCAAATTGCTTTGGGTCGGTTACCAATGTCAATAATTGGAGATTACACAATTCAAACAGTTATGAATTCGACTCAAATCAAAATAGACAAAGATAAACCCTTTGATTCAAGAACGATTACCAATTACTAAAATTTTGTTTTGATATAAAAGACCCAAGCTTTTTTTATTTTGTTTGGTCAGTAACTACAAATAATAACTAATAATTATTGATTGTTGAGAATTATTCTTTGATTTAAACTGAGAATATATTTTTCGTGATGATTTCGAAATATACAATCCCCATTACTCTTTTCTCGATAATTTTATCTATATCTACATTAATCCATATAAAAAAAAAAGTTTTAATTCAATTAGGAATGTATCATATACAAGAAAAAAATGGGGCAACCCCTTTTCCTTTCCTGGACCATTCAGTAAGGTCATGAAATATTTCGACTTATTTATTAATTTATTATTTTAATAATGGATTTACCTGGACCAATACATGATATTCTTGTAGTATTTTTTGGATCAGTTCTTGTATTAGGAGGTCTGGGAGTAGTATTACTTACCAATCCCATTTTTTCTGCCTTTTCGTTGGGATTGGTTCTTGTTTGTATATCCTTATTCTATATTCTATCGAATTCCTATTTTGTAGCTGCCGCACAGCTCCTTATTTATGTTGGAGCTATAAATGTCTTAATCATATTTGCTGTAATGTTCATGAATGGTTCAGAATATTCCAATGATTCCTATTTTTGGACCATTGGAGATGGGGTCACTTCACTGGTTTGTACAAGTATTCTTTTTTCACTAATTACTATTATCCCAGATACGTCATGGTACGGAATTTTTTGGACTACAAGATCAAGCCAGATTATGGAACAGGACCTAATAAGTAACATTCAACAAATTGGTATTCATTTATCAACAGATTTTTATCTTCCGTTTGAACTCATTTCCATAATTCTTTTAGTTTCCTTGATAGGTGCAATTACTATGGCTCGTCAATAATAAATACTTAGAATTTAATTCTAAATAAATAACTAAATAAATAAAATAAATGGAAAGGTTTAAGGTTTTTATAAGGTTTTTAATTAAACCTATCTATTGCCAATACCTTCTTTTATTCTGTAATCGTTCTATTCTAATCAATCGAATCGGTTGAATTGTTGTTCATATTGAAATGAATCAAGATTGATAAGGAGTTAGTCAATGATGTTCGAGCATGTACTTTTTTTGAGTGTCTATTTATTCTCTATCGGTATCTATGGATTGATCACAAGTCGAAAGATGGTTAGAGCACTTATGTGTCTTGAGCTTATACTCAATTCGGTTAATATCAATCTCGTAACATTTTCAGATATATTTGATAGTCGCCAATTAAAAGGCGATATTTTCTCAATCTTTGTTATAGCTGTTGCGGCTGCTGAAGCAGCTATTGGGCTAGCTATTGTTTCATCAATCCATCGTAACAGAAAATCAACTCGTATCAATCAATCTAATTTGTTGAATAATTAGTTATGATCATAAGATACATAATATCACATAGAATATTAATCTATTAGATATTATATATTATAATTTTAATATAATTTTATTATAATTTTATTATTTTCATTTTTTTTTTTTTTTATTTTTATTATTATTATTATATTATTATTATAAATATTTATATATTATTATTATAAATATATAAAATTAATAAATATATAAAATTAATAAATATATAAAATTAATAAATATATAAAATTAATAAATATATAAAATTAATAAATATATAAAATTTATAAATATATTATAAATATATAAAATATATAATATATATATATATATATTTAGTATTGAATTAATTTACTATTGAATAATAAATTAATTCATATTGAATAAATACTTTGAATTAATATTTCAATATTGACAAATTTTATTTGTTGGTCAATTTGAATTCACATGTGCAACTCGCATGATCATGGTTGTTGAAAGAGAAATCAAAGTCTCTTGGACTTTTCTCATGAACAGGTTTAGAAATATATTGATTCTTAAAATTTTGATAAACCACTGCTTCGTCTGGTGTCTACAATATAAATGTATGATTCATTTACTACTAATTTGATTTTACCAGATCGAAAATTTTTTATGCTCAAAGCTGGAATTTATAGATCCAATGTCACATTCAGTAAAAATTTATGATACATGTATAGGGTGTACTCAATGTGTACGAGCCTGCCCCACAGATGTATTGGAAATGATACCTTGGGACGGATGTAAAGCTAAGCAAATTGCTTCCGCACCAAGAACCGAGGACTGTGTAGGTTGTAAGAGATGTGAATCCGCCTGCCCAACAGATTTTTTGAGTGTCCGTGTTTATTTATGGCATGAAACAACTCGCAGCATGGGTCTATCTTATTGATACATTACAAAAAACTCCACTTGAATCATTTGATTCCTCTTTACCGACAAAAGCCCGTACTCGATAAAATTTATTATTTCGAGCACGGGTTTTTCTGGTCAAAACATATCTTGTCTTTATCACGAGTTATTTTCCTTGGTTAACAATACTTGTAGTTTTGCCGATATTCGCGGGTTCCTCAATTTTCTTTTTTCCTCATAGAGGAAATAAGATGTTTAGATGGTATACTATTAGTATATGCTTATTAGAACTCCTTCTAACAACCTATGCATTCTGTTATCATTTCCAATTGGACGATCCATTAATCCAATTGGAAGAAGATTATAAATGGATAGATATTTTTGATTTTCACTGGAGACTGGGAATCGATGGACTTTCCATAGGACCCATTTTACTGACAGGATTTATCACTACTTTAGCTACTTTAGCAGCTTGGCCAGTTACGCGAAATTCGCGATTGTTCTATTTCCTGATGTTAGCAATGTACAGCGGTCAAATAGGATCATTTTCTTCTCGAGACCTTTTACTTTTTTTCATCATGTGGGAGTTAGAATTAATTCCTGTTTACTTACTTTTATCTATGTGGGGAGGAAAAAAACGTCTCTACTCGGCTACAAAGTTTATTTTGTACACAGCAGGGGGTTCTATTTTTCTCTTAATAGGAGTTCTAGGTATGGGTTTATATGGTTCCAATGAACCAACATTAGATTTTGAAAGATTAGCTAATCAATCATATCCTGTGGCATTGGAAATAATATTATATTTTGGTTTCTTTATTGCTTATGCTGTCAAATCGCCGATTATACCCCTGCATACATGGTTACCAAATACCCATGGAGAAGCACATTACAGTACATGTATGCTTCTAGCTGGAATCTTATTAAAAATGGGAGCATATGGATTGATTCGGATCAATATGGAATTATTACCCCACGCTCATTCTATATTTTCTCCCTGGTTGGTAATAGTTGGAGCGATGCAAATAATCTATGCAGCTTTAATTTCTCTCGGTCAACGCAATTTTAAAAAGAGAATAGCCTATTCCTCTGTATCTCACATGGGTTTTACAATTATAGGAATTGGTTCTATAACCGACATGGGACTCAATGGAGCCATTTTACAAATACTCTCTCATGGATTTATTGGTGCTGCACTTTTTTTCTTGGCAGGAACGAGTTGTGATAGAACACGTCTTGTTTATCTCGACGAAATGGGAGGGATATCCATCCCAATGCCAAAAATATTTACCATGTTCAGTAGTTTTTCGATGGCTTCTCTTGCATTGCCAGGAATGAGTGGTTTTGTTGCGGAATCGGTAGTATTTTTTGGAATAATTACTAGTCCAAAATATCTTTTAATGCCAAAAATACTAATTACTTTTGTAATGGCAATTGGAGTGATATTAACTCCTATTTATTTATTATCTATGTCACGTCAGATGTTCTATGGATACAAGCTATTCAATGTTCCACACTCTAATTTTTTGGATTCTGGACCACGAGAACTATTTGTTTCAATTTGTATCTTTCTACCCATAATAGGGATTGGTATTTATCCTGATTTCGTTCTCTCGTTATCAGTTGACAGGGTACAAGCTATCCTATCTAATTACTTTTATAGATAGTGTTTCATTAATGAGACAAAGAGTCTTATAATTCTTTAATTTTAAGATTTTTTTTTAATCGTTCGCTGTACAATGCAAAAAAAGAAAGTGAATTAGAATTGTAATGAGATGCATTTCGAGTTTTTGTTTTGACAACCTGTCAAAACAAAAACTCGAACAAGCAAACTTTCGTTATATATGGGACGATATTCTTATGTATTTTTCATGTAGCTTATTCAATTAGATGTTAATGTGAATGAACCATAACTATGTAAACCTATTCCTAATAGATTTACCCCAAAATAGCATATCCAAATTATAAAAAATCCTATAGAAGCTATAAGTGCCGAATTCGTACCTTGTAAACTTTGATTTGTTCTAGTATGTAAATAAATCGCGAATATGGTCCAAGTAATAAATGCCCAAGTTTCCTTCGGGTCCCAACTCCAATAAGATCCCCATGCTTCATTGGCCCATACTGCTCCACAAAGAATGCCTATGGTTAAAAAGGTAAACCCTAAACTAATCATACGATAACTCCAATAATCCAAACGTTGAGTCAATTGATATTTGTAATAATTTTGAAATGAAAGAAAAGAAGGGTTTTTAAAAACCCTTCTTCTTTTTTCATTCAAGTATTTAATCTCACCAAAGAAAAATGATCTAATTAAGAAATTATTGCTTTTACAAAAAAAATGGATGTTGTTTCGAAATGTAATGATTAGAAGAGCAATTGATAATAACGATCCGCATAAAAGAGCTGCATAGCTCAATAACATCATACTTACGTGCATCATTAACCACTGAGATTGTAGAGCGGGTACTAATATTGCGGATTGATGCATTTCAGTTGAAAGACCCGACGTAGCGAAGCCTTGAGTAAAAATAGTACTTGGGGTAGTTATTATGCTTAAATCATTTTTATGGTTCAATTTCTTGGAAATTATATGAATAATAAATAAACTACATGAAAGGAAGATTAATGACTCGTATAAATTACTTAACGGAAAATGTCCCGAAGAAATCCAACGACAAATTAATAATCCTGTTATAGAGAAAAAGGTGGCTATCATCCCTTTTTCCGATGAATCACGTAATCCTACGATTTCGTAGACTAATAAGTTCATGAAATGAATCGTAATCACAATTGAAATGATCGAAAAAGAGATATGAGTTAATATATGTTCTAAAGTCACAAATATCATAAAAAAAGTGTCCCATTACAGAATTGAAATCGGAAATTGAATACATTATAGGATACATTGTGTCTCTTTTAGAGGATGCCGCCACTCGGACTCGAACCGAGATGCTCTAGCACTGCTTCCTAAGAGCAGCGTGTCTACCGATTTCACCATGGCGGCTTACTTGAAATAATAATATTCAATTCATGTTGAATCGTCAAGAATCAAGGATTCAATATAGTCTAGGAAACATTAGAATCGATGAAAAAAGACTCGTTTAAATTCATATTTGAATCTTCATTCAATAAAATAATCCTTAGTTAGTATCGTCCTAGGTTTAGTTTTAACAATCAACTTTCACGTACTATAAACTAAGTTCCCCCGATACAATTGAAATTTCGATAGTTTTGCTCTCAGTCGAGGTATAGAATTAAGAATTGTCCTTTTTCTTTCTATTTTTTTTTGATGATTTGTTTTTCATTTTGAATCCGATTTCATCGGATTCAAAATGAAAAAGATTGATTTTTTTTTTTCAATAAAAAAAATCAAATAACTAAGATCTCATATGTATTACAATTTCATCACTAAATCCATTTGGAATTTTTCTAACGATTCCGATACTTTAGTATCATTAAGTATTAATACTCTTCATTGTGTATATGTATATAATATAAATAAGGTAACATTTACCAAACCAATTAAGTTTTAGGCTAGGCATATAAAAAAAAAGAGTTTAAATTTCTATGGCAATTGTACTATTCACAATAGAAAATCTTAATCCTATTTTTCTATTGTGAAAGGTTAATGGATAGGGAAAAATACTATTCTTAATAAGAACCCAATATACAGAAGAACCCAATATACAGAAAACTCTTATTCTACATACCACAGCTAGTTATAACTAATATTGAGTAGTTCAATACATTAATTAATGTGAATCGTTCATCTTAAAAAATTTTCAGTTTTTCGGGCTATGTCAATTCCGATTATCCCAAGACTTTATTATTTGTTTGTCGCACAAAAAAACTTTTTGAATGTCCGGTGGAAACCGATTTCGCTAAAGAAAAAGCTTTTACTGCAGTTAAATATCCTTTTTTCTTCCAAATATTCCTACGAATATGTTTTTTTGACATAGAAATACATTTTTTTGGAACTGCCATTCAAAAAAGGGTTACTCATTTTTATTTATCGTTGTATGTGAAAGACATGTATTGTTCGGAATAGATCGTTTTTTTTAATCATTATCTATACTTTATTCTGTGAATAATAGTTTTTTTTTTTCACTTTCAACATTTAACATAATTTAACATTTAACATAAAATAACAAATAAATATTATATTTTATTATATTTTATTATTAATATATATATATATATATATATTATTATATATTTTTCATTATTATTGTTTATTGTTCTTTTCGAAAGAGATAAGAATTGGTGAATCGGAAACAATTATTAATTATAAAAAAAAATCTCAATTTGTTTGTTTTCTTATGGAACATACATATCAATATGCATGGATAATACCTTTTCTTCCACTTACAGTTACTATGTCAATAGGATTTGGACTTATACTTATTCCAACAGCAACAAAAAATATTCGTCGTATATGGGCTTTTCCTAGTATTTTTCTGTTAAGTATAGCTATGGGATTTTCGGCCAATCTGTCTATTCAACAAATAAATGGAAGTTTTATTTATCAATATCTATGGTCTTGGACCATAGATATTGATTTTTCCTTAGAGTTTGGATATTTGATCGATCCACTTACTTCTATTATGTCAATACTAATTACTACTGTTGGAGTCATGATTCTTATTTATAGTGACAATTATATGTCTCACGACCAAGGATATTTGAGATTTTTTGCTTATATGAGTTTTTTCAATACTTCCATGTTGGGATTAGTTACTAGTTCTAATTTGATACAAATTCATATTTTTTGGGAACTAGTAGGAATGTGTTCATATTTATTAATAGGGTTTTGGTTCACACGACCGATTGCCGCAAGTGCTTGTCAAAAAGCTTTTGTAACTAATCGTGTAGGAGATTTTGGTTTATTATTAGGAATCTTAGGTCTTTATTGGATAACAGGTAGTTTGGAATTTCGGGATTTGTTCGAAATAGCTAATAACTTGATCCATAATAATGGGGTCAGCTCCTTATTTGCTACTTTGTGTGCCTCTTTATTATTTGTCGGTGCAGTTGCTAAATCTGCACAATTCCCCCTCCACGTATGGTTACCTGATGCCATGGAAGGACCTACTCCTATCTCGGCCCTTATACACGCCGCTACTATGGTAGCAGCAGGAATTTTTCTTGTAGCTCGGCTTATTCCTCTTTTCATAGACATACCTTATATAATGAATTTCATTTCTTTAATAGGTGTAATAACAGTACTATTAGGAGCTACTTTTTCTCTTGCTCAAAGAGACATTAAAAGAAGTTTAGCTTATTCTACAATGTCTCAATTAGGTTATATTATGTTAGCTCTAGGTATAGGTTCTTATCGAGCGGCTTTATTCCATTTGATCACTCATGCCTATTCTAAAGCTTTATTGTTTTTGGGATCTGGATCCATTATTCATTCAATGGAACCTATTGTTGGATATTCACCAGAAAAAAGTCAGAATATGGTTCTTATGGGTGGTTTAACA